GTTGTGAATAGAACGAATCGCACTTTTACCACTAAACTATACCCGCTACAATGTGATTGTTGTATATGATATGCGAATGGACCATTTGTCGAACAAGGGCATCAGACGTAATCAAGATAGAACCAGAACAAAATAATGAAATTGGAGTGTTGACATGTTTTGCCGGGTGAATTTGATGAGATAGGAAAATCCCGAACCATTGAAATAACGATTTCTTTTTTTTGCCGGGGGAGTTATTTTAAGAAAGGGCACTTCTATCATAGAACCCTTTTTTTTGTTCCTATTATTGTTGCTTCACTAACAAACAAGTATTTTTGTTTTCAAATTCAAATCAGATAATTAAAATCGTTTTATATAAAATTCTAATATGATTCATTGGAACAAAACAAGAAATGGCCTGGCTGGGTTAATAACCTAGCCAGGCCGGGAAAAGACCGTTCGTTTCGGAAAGAGGTATTCGTTACTTTTTTTTTACTTTACTCTTTTTATTTTATTGGATTGGAGATATCACATTATCGAAATTGAATGAAAATTCAATTGTTGCTAAATGCAAAAATAAAAAAAAAAAATTGTATCTTTTGTATCTTTGTATCTATACTATAGAATCAAGAAAGAAAAAAAAGACTTTTGTTTTAATTCATGCGTAACATAGTAATTGTCTTTTTTAATTGTTAATTGGGAGAGATGGCTGAGTGGACTAAAGCGGCGGATTGCTAATCCGTTGTATGAGTTATTCGTACCGAGGGTTCGAATCCCTCTCTTTCCGTTCCCTCTAATGATTTGACTTGAGATTTTTCTTTAATTCTGAATTAAAGAAAAATCTCAAGCCCCCCTTTATCATAGTTTCATTTCTGGAATCGAAAAAATCATAAGATATAAGATAAGAAATCAAGCAAAGAAAATGAGAACCCCTTTCTTTTGATTTTATTCCTCACGCCCAGGATTACGCCCTGGATCATTAGATAGGAATCCGAAGATGAAGAGAGAAACAAAGAATATCACTACCGTGTAAACAAAGAGTTTGAGAGTAAGCATTACACAATCTCCAAGATCATTTTTTGGAAAAAAGGGAATAGATTATCCATTTTTATACCACACATCCTATTTTGACACCAAGAAATGAAGTGGTTTCTAGAAAAGAAAGGCATTTATTTTCAGAAATGCATTTGTAAGAAGAAGATTCTTTCAGTATCAAAAGTATCTTTTCTTTTATATCCACAATTAGTTATTGTGAGGGACCCTAATAGGATAGGGTCCTTGTTCATACTGAAAGTGGAAGATCAGAATGAATAAATGCGTAGATCCAGATTCATTGCAATTATCCAAGAATTTTCATGTTTGAATCGAGGGTTCATAATGTAAGACTTATCTCATCTTATCAATTGTTATAATTTTTTTTTATCGAATAAATCATGAATATTTGTAGGACAGTATTAAGGATCTCATCGAAAACTTACAGCAGCTTGCCAAACAAGAGCTAAGAGAAAGAAGAACACAGGTATGACTGGCATAATATCTACGATTGGATTGAAAATAGCATAAGCCTCAGGCAATTTGGCAAAGACAAAACCACTTGAGTGAAGGGCAGAAATAGGCCAGAAACAGATCAAACTAAAGATATTAAGCATAACAAACATTTCATTCTTGGAGATAATTGTATTTTGATTGAGTTATTGATATAAGGAAAAATGAAGAAAGTAAAGTAGACCAAAAAAGAAAATACTGCTTTTTCTTTGACTCACCCAATCAAAAATCCTTCAATTTTCAAATGAGAATTGAATTTCATACAATATCTTAATTGAATTCTATGTAATGATCAATGAATTAAGTTTAATTCTTTCACAACTACACGTGCTAAACCCTGGCAACAATCTAACCTATTCCATAGAATATGGGTAGGAATTGACGAACAATCAATACCGATATTAGTGTTTATTGGTGTAGGATAGAAATCTAAATGGGGCGTGGCCAAGTGGTAAGGCAGCGGGTTTTGGTCCCGTGACTCGGAGGTTCGAATCCTTCCGTCCCAGAGCAGTCCGTTCTATCAAAATGAAAGATTGTTCTATTTAACTTAACAATACCAATCTTCTGTTTAAGAGTGTAATGTTGAATACAGTATGATCCTTTTTCTTACTTATTTCTAATAATTTAGAAAAGAATTAGAGCTGTCGCTCTCTTTCTCACAAACTGGATTGAATCCAAATGAGATACAGATGCAACTCAATCTATTTGAGATTCAAGTAAGATGGGAACATGAATCAATTTAGAATTCAAAAAGAAAATACGATGTGCTGTTCAGCGTATGCATGTCTTGTTCATTTTCATGTTGAAGTTGGTTACTTAGGCAAACTTTACCTCCTATATCTATTTGAATTCTCAATGCTTTGAATTAGAATGTGAAAGAAAAGCCTCTATATTACCTATTTCTTTCTATAGTCCCTATATTGGAATAGGGTACTAATTCTCTGTTGATCCTGAATTCTGAACAGGAGGGGTTCTTAGTGCTAATTAAATTCCATTACTGGGATTAAGGCTCCTAAGACTCCGTTGGGATAAAGGTAAAATCAAACTAGGAATAAAACAAGCAATAAATCTGTGCCTGTTTAGCTTTGCAACTAGACAAGTTGGAAATCGAATCGAATTCAAAATCTAATTAAAGACATTTTTTGAGTTTAGTTTTTTTTAGTTTAGTACTTCGAGAAAGAGTTGAATCTTTTTGATCGTCTTGAAAAATCTGTTGAAGATGCAGATTAACGAAGAACTCGGTTATTTGTGTTTTTTAGAAATTGTTTGATTGATACAAGAAAATATGGGTTTAATGAAATTGAATCCTTGCGGAGACTTCTACAGCTAAATAGATAAATAGAAATATCGGCCTCCATTCATCCATATAGAAAAAATGAGAGTATCGAGTACTATGCTATGTACTAATTAAACCAATGACTATTCATGATTTCATATTGAATGAAGCCCATACTGGAAACTATAGGAATGTTATGGTTAAACTTCGTTTAAAACGATGTGGTAGAAAGCAACGTGCGACTTGAAAGACAGGATCGGCTGTGGATTTTTACATCCACCATTTTTCGAAATGAAGGTGCTCTTGGCTCGACATAGTTTGTTCTGTTCGACTCGAACCCCTATTTTGTTGGGCTTAAGTAAATAGTACATGATGGAGCTCGAGTGGAAAGGATTGATTCATTTCTCAGAGGCAAGGATCTAGGGTTAGTGTCAATCAATAAGTTGGAACAACTTCGTAAGTATATCGCCAATCAATATATAAATCGAAAGAATCCAATTCGCACAAAAGTGTCAAATCCAAAACAAAAGGAGATTTTGTTAGAATTGGTAAACTATTTCGACAAAAAGTGGATTACACGGAAATCAATTGTTCGTATAATTCTTTCATAGAAAGAAATCACAATCACAAAGGGTATGTTGCTGCCATTTTGAAACGATTAAGAATCACCGAAGTAATGTCTAAACCCAATGATCCAAAACAAAGATAAAAGATCCCGAAACAAGAAAACACCATTTTCAATTGTCTCAACAATTGGATCAGAATAAGGAATAAAAAAAATGTATTCGAAACGAGACAAAGAGGGGGGTTCGAGATAGCTCAATAAAAGAAATGCCTAGTCCTAAGGATTTTCCTTTGAACTTTTTGAGAATTATCCAACTTGAGTTATAAGTACGAATGATTTTTCTTTTTTTTTTCGGGAACGGTGAGGAAGAAGAAAAAACGAATCAAACAAATCATAATCTAATTGATTTGATGATGTTGATATTATGGATCTATTTGCCACTATATACATAAACTTGAATCATTCTTTCTCGAGCCGTATGAGGGGAAAACTTCCTATACGTTTCTAGGGGGGGCAGTGTTCATCTACATCTATCCCAATGAGCCATCTACCGAATCGTTGCAATTGATGTTCGATCCCGAAGAGAAGGAAGAGATCTTCGGAAAGTGGGTTTTTATGATCCGATAAAGAATCAAACTTATTCAAATGTTCCCAATATCCTATATTTCCTTGAAAAGGGTGCCCAACCTACAGGAACTGTTCATGATATTTCAAAGAAGGCAGGTGTCTTTCAGGAACTTCGCATTAATCAAACAAAATTCAAGTCAATTAATGACTAAAAAAAAGAAATAAAAAAAAAGGGGGGGGGTGACCCCTACGCTAGCTTTGTGTAATTTTCTCTTTACTCTATTTTCCCCATTTTTTTGCTCTATTCAGACTTATTTACTATTTGGTCCCATATGATTTCATATTCAAATTTCCTATTCCTATATAGAATATAGGATTTCATATTATATGATAGGATTCCTATGATATGATTTCCTATTTCATTATTTCATTCTAAATTCTATTTTCTATATTATATTATGAAATATTAATATAGAATATTAATATTTCATAGATAATAGAATTAGATTATTCTAAATTAAAATATATATATATATATATATCTTCTATGTGATATGAGACGAATAAAAAATAAAAAAAAAAAATGAAATGAATAGAGGAACTAACAGGATCTATAAAATTCTGGGATTACTCCCAATCGTGTGGTTTTTTTGAGACCTCGCAAAAAAAATAGGTTGAGCTTGCTTATTGTATCTTTATGGATATTGACTAAACCCGATATTTTTTTTTCTATATTTTTTATTAGATTTCTATTTTATATATATTATATATAGTATTTATATTTAATAATATTAATTTCATTATTTATATTTTATTTATATTAATTTTATTTATATTAATTTAATTATTTAATTAAATTGAATTTCTCCACCCACATTTATTATTATTTATTTATGTATGTGTATGTGCATTCTCGCTGTAATGCCAATCCAACACAAGTCCTTTTTTTTTTATTGTATTTAAATTAATTTCATTTCTTTTGTTTTCTCAATGTTCATATTGACAATAGTGTATTGACCAAATAGAATTCGATCGTGGATAAATGGATCTATTTATCTCCGCCCCAAAAAGAAAATCAGTTTGATTTTTTACTTAACTTTATAAAAATTATATAAAAATGGTGGGTTCGCTGGATTGGATGTGACACACAAGAAGTCTCTTCTGATTAAATTAAAATAAAAAAAGGAAGAAAAAATTTCTATATTTATCATTTTTCTGGGAATCTCTTTTATTTTCATCTGATATGTTTGTTCATTTTTATGTTCAGAATCGACTATCAAATGATAATCTTTTTTTTTTTTTGTTGTGTTGCTAGTTCAATGTTTTGATGGGTCGTGCAATCCAATCTCTTTATTTATGTCGATTCTGATCGTATCTACACGCCACAATTACATTATTCGGGTTGCTAACTCAATGGTAGAGTACTCGGCTTTTAAGTGCGACTAGAATCTTTTACACATTTGGATGAAGCAATGGATTCGTCCATACCGTTGGTAGAGTTTGTAAGACCACGACTGATCCTCAAAGGGAATGAATGGAAAAAACAGCATGTCGTATCAATGAAGAACTCTAAGAGTTCGTGATCCTTAGCGGATTGGTACAAAACTTAATAAAAGCGGGAAAAAGTAAATTCATGGTTGGGTCGAGTGAATAAATGGATAGAGCCCTACGGCTCCAATTATATAGGGAAACAAAAAGCAACGACCTTCTGTTCTTAATTCGAACGATTCCCCGATCTAATTAAACGTTAGAAATATATTAGTGCCTGATCCGGGAAAAGAGTCTCCCATAAAAAATAAGGGGATTCTCCATTTTTTTACTGAATCCTAACTATATCCCACTTCTAGAGTGGAGATGAATGTGTAGAAGAAACAGTATATTGATAAACAGAATGGATTCTAAAGTCAAAAGAGCGGTCGAGTTGAAAAAATAAAGGACTTCTAGCCATCTCGGTAGTGTATTGTGTAATGAATACAGACCCATTGGATGGAAAAGAGAGAATCCGTTGATTAGCCTATCTGTTCCGAGGTATCCATTTATTTTATTTTCTCACTATATACCTTGTTTTGACTCGATCGCACTATGTATCATTTGATAACCCAAGAAATCCGCTGCCTTTGATTCAACTGGAATTTCAAATGGAAGAATTACAAGCATATTTCGAAATAGATAGATCTCGACAAAAAGAAAAAGACTTCCTATATCCACTTCTTTTTCAGGAGTATATTTATGCCCTTGCTCATGATTATGGTTTAACTAGAGCGATTCTTTACGAACCTGTGGCAAATTTAGGTTATGACAATAAATCTAGTTCACTAATTGTAAAACGTTTAATTACTCGAATGTATCAACAGAATCATTTGATTCTTTCTTTTAATGATTCTAAAAAAAATAAATTTTTGGGGTACAAGAATCATTTTGATTCTCAAATCATATCAGAGGGATTTGCCGTCATTGTGGAAATTCCATTCTCGTTGCGATTAGTATCCTCCCTAGAAGGGAAAGAAATAGCCAAATCGCATAATTTAAGATCAATTCATTCACTATTTCCATTTTTAGAGGATCAATTTTCACATTTAAATCATGTATTAGATATACTAATACCCTACCCCATCCATCTGGAACTGTTGGTTCAAACCCTTCGCTGTTGGATACAAGATGTCGCTTCTTTGCATTTATTGCGATTCTTTTTCTACGAGTATCATAATTGGAATACTCTTATTACTATTACTCAAAAAAAAAAATCCATTTCTGTTTTTTCAAAAAAAGAAAATCAAAGATTATTCTTGTTCCTATATAATTCTCATGTATATGAATGCGAATCGATATTTGTTTTTCTCCGTAAACAATCTTTTTATTTACGATTAACATCTTCTAGCGCCTTTCTGGAGCGAACCCATTTCTATGGAAAAATGGAACATCTTGTAGTAGTTTTTCAAAATGATTTTCAGTTTATCCTTTGGTTGTTCAGGGAGCCTTTCATGCATTATGTCAGATATCGAGGAAAATCCATTCTGGGTTCAAAGGGGACCCCTCTTTTGATGAATAAATGGAACTATTACCTTGTAAATTTCTGGCAATGTAATTTTGACTTGTGGTCTCAACTGGATAGGATTTATATAACCCAATTAGCCAATCATTACTTCGATTTTTTGGACTATCTTTCAAGTGTACGACTAAATACTTTAGTAGTAAGGAGTCAAATGTTAGATAATTCATTTATTATGGATATTGCGATTAAGAGGTTCGATAGTATAGTTCCAATTACTCCTTTGATTGGATCATTGGCTAAAGCGAAATTTTGTAATGTATCAGGGCATCCCATTAGTAAGCCGGCTCGGGCCGATTCATCAGATTCTGATATTATCGATAGATTTGGGCGAATATACAAAAATCTTTCTCATTATTACAGCGGATCCTCAAAAAAAAAGAGTTTGTATCGAATAAAGTATATACTTCGACTTTCTTGTGCTAGAACTTTGGCTCGTAAACACAAGAGTACTGTACGTTCTTTTTTGAAAAGATTCGGTTCGAAATTTTTGGAAGAATTTTTTCTGGAGCAAGGGCA